GAATAGTACTCAAGATCCTCTGTTTTCGATTATCTAATAAATCATTTAATGAAAGTAGATTATCTTATCATTAATTTCACAACTTTCATGATCTCTTCCCGAACCAAACATGAATCTTTCGATTCATTTGGCTCTCACGCTCAATTATTTATTTGATTTTTTTGTTATGGGTATTCCCATATTTTTTTTTATGTAATGAGCCTGCCCTCCCTTTTCTGTTTGTATTCAAAGATATATAAACTGATACAAGACCAGAATAAATATTAGGAGGACTCTTCCGACCAGATAAAAATCGATAATTGTCAGCAAAGTTCTTTCTTTATTTGTATTTGTTCTTAATTTAATTAAATTTTCTTTTTATTTAATTAAATTATTTAATTAAATTAAGAACAAAAATTTCTAATTTGGAATTAGATTTTTTCTTTTTTTCTTCAAATCCAAAAATTCCTCTTTTTTTATACATAGGTCGTCGATTCGGCATTGGATAAAAAAGGCAGGGTGCCCTTTTCTTTCTAGTAAATGGTTCAAATCATTTTATCGATATGAGTGTTCTATATCAGATAAATTACCAACTATTCATTTTGAAAACATTTCAGTACTAATGTAGTCGTAGAAAGAGTACCATGTTTTGCCTGGACTTCAAACAGTTTAGCTTTAACCATGTTAATGGTCTCACATTATTGGTTGATAGAGAATCAAAGTTGATTTACCAATGAGTTACGAAATGCTATGGTTCTTACATATGATTTTGTAATTTATTCAGAAGTAATTCGTCGAGATCGTGCACCTTTTTTCCTATTTATCCTAAATATACTATAACTATAAATAACTATAAATATAAATAACTATAACTATAAATAAAGTAAAGTGCAGCCGGATGGATCCAACCTATTCTTGAAATACACAACCCGCACACACTCCCTTTCCAAAAAAAATCAATACACCAATCACTACACTTAGATTTATTGGATTTGTTGCTAAAATATCGGTATTAAACCCGAAACTCCCGGCAGATGGCCAGTGGCGTGAGAAAACGAAAGAATCGGTTACATTTTTCATATGCTCTCCTCTTATAGATAGGACTGACAAAGAACAAAGTTCTTTTTCTATCACTTCGCTCGCCCCTTTTTCTTTTTTGATCGATTTATTTATTTTTAATTGAATTTCCCCCTTTTTATGGGAATAGATTAAATCTAGTAATTTCATTTAGGTTAGGTCTTAGGTCTCATTTCAATTGCGAAATATATCGTTTTGTTTTGGGAAACGTTTCCCAAAAGAAAAGGAAAAAAGTTTCCACTGTACTAAGCTAAGGACGGGAAGGAAGAAAGCGAGCGATCTGGTAATTCCTCATCCTCAAATCAGCCCTTCCTGGAGTCTCAACAAAAACAAATAAGTAATTATAGGAGTAAAGTGTTGATATAATTCGAAGAAGCAAACGGCAATTTCATTTCAAGTTAATAAAATAAGAAAAAAAGTAAAAAAAGTATGTAATCTAAGGTACTTTTTTACATTTCTAGGATTAAACAAAAGGATTCGCAAATAAAAGCGCTAATGCCACAACCAGTCCATAAATTGTTAAAGCTTCCATAAAAGCTAGACTAAGCAATAAAGTACCTCGTATTTTACCCTCTGCTTCTGGTTGTCTCGCAATACCCTCTACAGCTTGGCCTGCAGCAGTACCTTGACCAACTCCAGGTCCAATAGAAGCAAGCCCTACAGCCAATCCAGCAGCAATAACGGAAGCGGCAGAAATCAGTGGATTCATGGTAAGTTCCTCGCACCAAAAAAAAGAAAAAGAAATGGTTAATGATACAATCAACCAATGAATTATTACTTAATTTTATCATTAAGTTTGATCATTAAGATCTATTGGGTAGAAGTAACTAAAAACTAATGATAATATTACTGAATCGTCAGAACTACTTCAATATCTCGTTTTTAGTTTCTACCCATGATGAAGTTTTTGTAAATCCATATCGGTTCTAGTTATTGCATTTCTTTCTTTCCAACCATTCTTTCATTCAATCCTTCGTTCTTTACTCTTCTATATCCTTGAGTTCATCTGTTTTTTCATCCAATCCACAATCACAAATGAAACAGAAGGAAAGGACTTGACTTATCTTGTAATCCATCTAATCTAAATGCAGTAAACTGCAATCAAATCAATATATGCAATCATCAATATATGCAATGGATATCAATATGATCGATATCAACGGTATCAATATATCAATATAACGATATCAATATGTATATCAATACATATATTGATTTTGTTATTTTATTTATTTTGTTATTTAGAATATCTATATTATCTATATAATTTAGAATTATATAATTTAGAATATCTAACTCTATTATATAGAATATCTAATATTCTATATAATATCTAACTATTATATAGAATAGTTAGTTGGATATATATATATTAGTTGGATATATATATAGTTAGTTAGTTAGTATATAGGTAGGGTATAAGAGTATATAGGTAGGGTATAAGGTAGGGTATAAGGACTTCTATTTATATATAGATAGGACTATATAACTAGTGAATATCTAATATTACATATACATTTTACATATACATTTCTTTCTTCCATAACGTAAACTGGCCACATTTTATATTGAATCGGATTATAGAATCATTCCTCGAAACCCACACAAAAAGTGGCTGGACTTATAGACATTACATACATCTAGTGTGACCTCCCCAACCCATCTTTTTTTTTTACAATTCCGTAATATCGTTCATCTTCTCTCCTACGACTCTAAGTCATATATTCATACTTATATCTATTATGTTCTCCAACCAAGCGGATTATCTTGAACCATGCATGAATTGGGATAAGCTAAAAAAAAGACTATTTCGAAAACTAGTTAATGATGACCCTCCATGGATTCGCCTATATAAGCCGCGGCTAACGTTGCAAAAATAAGAGCTTGAATACCACTTGTAAATAATCCAAGAAACATGACAGGTATAGGAACTACTGAAGGGACTAAAGAAACAAGAACAACAACTACTAATTCATCAGCCAATATATTCCCGAAAAGTCGAAAACTAAGAGATAAAGGTTTTGTGAAATCTTCTAGGATGTTAATTGGTAAAAGTATTGGAGTTGGTTTGATGTATTTCTCGAAATAACCCAATCCTTTTTTGGTAAGACCCGCATAAAAATATGCCACTGACGTGGGTAAAGCTAAAGCAACAGTAGTATTTATATCATTCGTGGGCGCAGCTAACTCCCCATGAGGTAACTGTATGATTTTCCAAGGTAAAAGAGCACCCGACCAATTAGAAACAAAAATAAATAGGAACATAGTTCCAATAAAGGGAACCCAAGGTCCATATTCTTCTCCAATCTGAGTTTTGCTCAAGTCTCGAATAAATTCAAGGACATATTCGAAGAAATTCTGACCGTCGGTCGGAATGGTTTGTGGATTCCGAACAGCTATGATGACTGAACACAACAAGATAGCAATTACGACCCAAGAAGTGATAAGTACTTGGGCATGGATTTGTAAACCTCCTATTTGCCAATAGAAATGTTGGCCTACTTCTACACCCGATATATCGTATAAACCCTTGAGTGTTTTAATGTAACATGGTATAACATTCATATTGTCCTCTGATAGAAATTGAACTTCAAAAAAGGAATTAGTTTGATTCAACCATTTCTTTCTCAACTCACCAACTTGAATCATTAATCATATATTTAGGATACCAAGAAATCACATAACATCATAATATATATCAATATCCCCAGTTCTTTTTTTTATCTATTTAAAAAAATTCAAAAAAAGTAACCGATCCAATAAATCTATGGAGTTGCCCAATAATTAACATTAACTAATCTTATTATTCTTAATCTTAATCATAATCAACGATTTCTTATATAGCTAGAACGACCCTCACAAATTGCGGATACTAATTTGTTAAGAATCAATCGAATTGAAGCTATAGCGTCATCGTTGGCTGGAATCGAAATATCTGCAAGATCTGGGTCACAATTTGTATCGATTAAACAAATCGTCGGAATCCCCAAAATGGCACATTCTCGAAGAGCGGTATATTCTTCTTGCTGATCAACAATGATCACAATATCAGGCAACCCCGTCATATATTTGATCCCACCGAGATATGTTTGCGAGGTAGATAATTTTCTCTTCAACATTGCTGCATCTCTTTGGGGGAGACGGTTAAGTTTCCCCATCTTTTCTTCTGTTCTTAAGTCCCTGAACTTATAAAGTCTCGTTTCCGTAGTGGACCAATTCGTTAACGTACCACCGAGCCATTTTTGATTAATAAAATGAGACCGAGCCCTTATTGCAGCTGATGCTACTGAATCCGCTGCTTTATTTTTGGTACCGACGATTAAGAAGCTTTTTCCCCTACTTGCTGCATCAAAAACTAAATCACAGACTTCTGATAAAAAACGAGCAGTTCTAGCGAGATTTGTAATATGAATACCTTTACGCTTTGCAGAGATGTAAGGGGCCATTCTAGGATTCCATTTCTTAGTACCATGACCAAAATGAACTCCTGCTTCCATCATCTCTTCCAAATTGATGTTCCAATATCTTCTTGTCATTTTTTCCCACACTTCCTTTTTGTTTTTTCTTTTTCTTATTATTAACAAAGAGACGAGGTACCTTGAAATAAATAATTGTTCCGATGGAACCTTCTACCGGGGATTGACCATTGATACACGGCACAAACCATAAATTTTTTTAATTACTTATTTTATTTATTACCAAATCAATAATCAGACCAGTATAGTTAAAAGATAGTTAAAGTTAAAATGAATCCTCTCTTAGGAATCATTAAATCGCATAAATGATTGTTCTGATGTCTCGTGTAAATTTGTCTCATGGAAATTGTTTGTCGCGTAAGAACAAAATAATTCTCTATGGTGTAACAAAATATCTCTCATTTCCAACTCGAATAGATTTTTTCTTTTGATTTCCAAATAAATGTTTTTGTCTTGCCTTGAACGGTGCACAAATTTTTGGAATCCGGTACCAACAGGTATAATCTCCCCCAGAACAACGTTCTCTTTCAGGCCTTTCAACCAATCAATACGACCTCGTAGAGCAGCTTTTGCTAAAACTCGAGCGGTTTCTTGAAAACTTGCTTCGGATATGAAACTTTGAGTATTCAGAGACGCTCTTGTTATTCCCAATAAGATTGCCCGATAACAGATCGATTCGTCCAAAGCACGCCCTGCTCGTTCCGCTCGCAACAATCCGATTAATTCTCCAGGTGAAAAAACATTAGACATTCCATCTTCCGAAACCAACACTTTTGATGTTACTTGACGTACAATAATCTCTATATGTCTATTATGGATCTGTACCCCTTGGGATCGATAAACCTTTTGGATCTTATTAACCAAAGAGATACGACTTTGGGCTATGGTTAGCTCAGCTCCAATCAAGAACCCCCAGGGGATCCCAAGAATTCTTGGTAGACGTTCGTTCCAACCTTCAACTCTCCTTCCGAGGTTCACCGATATTGAATCAATCGAACGCACTTCTAAGATTTGTTCTACTTTTGGAAGACCTTGCGTTATGTCACCAGATCTCGATTTTTCATATATAAATGTAACTAATGTATCTCCTTCGTAAAGGATTTCCCCATAATGACCATGAACAGTTGCTCCAGGAGTAGCCAAATAAGGCTTAGCTGATCTTATAACTAAAGAGTCAACATTAACAATTAAAATTTGACCAGATTTTTTTACGTGTGGTTCGTATTTAAATAGACATACATTTTCACAAATAAATTGTCCAAGGCTAATTTTGGTCGATGTCTCTTCACAATAATCATGATGGAGAAAGCACCAATTCAAATGGAATGGGTTCAAAATGATGTTACTGCATGGATCGGGATTATAAATCCTCCTATTTTCATCTATTAAACAGTATTTAAGTACTTGAAGTACTTGGAAAGTCTGTTTCAAATTGTCAAGTAGCAAATATTTCTTTAACACGATCTGATTATGAGTTATTAAATGGTAAGATGAATAAAAATTCGATATTTTAGGTACAATAGCGCCTAAGGGGCCTAAATAATCCCTAATTGGAATTAGGGGATCCGATTCTTTTGTCACATTGGTATATTTCGAACTATTGAATGGACCAATTCGAGAACAATTGGATGATGACAAAATTATCAAAGATTGGCATTCCTTATTTCGATTTAACAACGTACCAATAGTTCCTTGATATTGGCTAAATGATTGAATCTTCACCTTGGAATAAAAAGGATTGATATTGGTGCGATCTAATCCATTATCGGGAATCAATCCGGAACTTGCCCTATCATACCTTTTTCCGGTATACGAAATAGTGGACTTGACTAACTCAATTCTTATGAAATCGCGAATTAGATCATTTGCCCTTACCTCAACAAAGGAAGCATGAACCTCTTCTATAGAACCATTTTGTTCTTGGTCCCAATTCAATACTAAGCAAGTCCGAACTAATTGAATACTTGTGTGATAAATTCCTCGAATTGACTTGCCATTTCCATAAAGGATATAATTGACAACTCTAAGTTGGACATTATCCTTTTCCTGCAAGATATCCCGAGGGAAAAGTGTTGCTAAATTTATCCCATCGGATATTTCATATGTGACTGCGGGTCGAACCGAAACAAAATACTTTTTCTTGGTAGGTGTGATCCGTTGAATATAGATCCCATTTTTCCATTTTTTTGATTCCTTAGAATTTTTTTTTTCCGTTTCTGGTGGTATCAAAATGCCGCTGTGCCTGGATATCTTATCTGTCTCTCCAGGAAAATGAATATCTCCAGAAAAGATTTTAAGTTCAATATATTTTTTTTTTCTCTCCACTCGGACTAATCCGCCTACTCGGCTTCTTGTATTTAAAGCGAGTCGTGTATCTACTCCAATGATACTATTGTTCCGGACCATTATTAATGAGGATCCCGGTAAGATATGCACTTCTTCGAGAATGAAAAAAAACCGATCTACTTTCATTTGGTATTTCGGACTAAATTCTTTTGCTCCTCGATACTCAATTAAATCTTCTTTTTTTATGATTGAATCCACCTCTATGGTCCCATATTTGGTAATTCCGGAACTGCTTCTTCCGTATCGTGGATCATCAAAATAAGCAAGAATACTATTTCTACGTAAAATACCATTTATGGGTATTTCAATCGAAATACCAAAACAGGGTATTAGTTCTTTCTCTCGTTCTTGATCATATTGTAATGGGATGATGAATCTATTTCTTCGCCTTTTCGCCAAGAAATCGGGATTCTCTTGGAGAATAGAAGGATATATGAAATTCCAATGACCATTGGATATGATTCGATCAAGTCTTGAATAGTCAAGAATTTCCCTATCTTTTTTACCAGAAGTATCCAACAATTTATGTCTTACTTGATCATTAGTCATTGAGGGGTTAAAGATATATCTTCCTTCAACAGAAAGAGAATAAACATTCATTTGATCTTGATCCTTGTGGAGCGAAAAAGACACTATACTGGATCTGCACGGACCTCCTGCTAATATCCATAAATGGGTTGTTTTTGGTAATAGATGAACATTACCATATGTATATTCAGGTGCATGGTAGACATCGGTACTCCAGTGCATTTCTCCCTCTGATTCAGAATAAATATGTTTTCGTACCCTCTCTTTAAAATGAAAAGTGGACGTTCCAGCACGAATCTCAGCAATCACTTGTTCTGATTCTACATATTGATCATTTTGAACTAAAATCAAACTTTTTGGCGGAATATTCACATTATGTATAATATCCCGACTCTCAATAGTTACATACAAGTCTATACAACATAGAAAAGCAGGATGCCCATGACGGGTACGTGTGGGATGCACCAAATCCTCATTGAATTTGATTTTTCCATTAGAAGGAGCTCGTACATGTTCGGCAGTACCGCCTGTGAATACTCCGCCGGTATGAAAAGTTCTTAATGTTAGTTGAGTCCCCGGTTCCCCAATTGATTGACCCGCAATAATACCTACGGCTTCTCCCAATTCGACCAGATCGCCATGAGTGGGACTCCGACCATAACATAATTGACAGATCCAAGATGTACTCCTGCAAGTAAAGGGGGTTCGAATATGTATTGGTTGTGCTCGAAAGGTTATGAATCGATTGACAAGTCCAATCCCAATATCTTGATTTCGAGTGGCAATGCATCGTAGACCGATATATATATCGTCTGCTAATATACGACCAATTAGTGTTTGGACAAAAATTTTTTCCGCCATCCCATTTTGAGGACTCACAGAAATACCTCGGATAGTACCACAATCTCTTCTACGTACAATAATGTGTTGAACTACTTCAACAAGCCTACGTGTAAGATATCCAGCATCTGATGTTCGTACAGCAGTATCTACAACTCCTTTGCGGGCTCCGTAGCAGGAAATTATATATTCTGTCAAAGAAAGTCCCTCGCGTAAATTGCTTTGAATGGGTAAATCAATCATTTGTCCTTGGGGGTCTGACATTAATCCTCTCATACCTACTAATTGGTGTATCTGAGATGCATTTCCCCTAGCTCCCGAAAAAGACATTAGATAGACTGGATTAGAGGGATCAGTCATCCGAAAATTAGGATTCATTTCTTGTCTCAAATATTCACTTGTAGCATACCATATCTCAATAGATTGACGTAATTTTTCTACCGCGTGTACATTCCCATAATGATGGTGTTTCTCCAAAATAAAACTTTGTTGTTCAGCGTCTTGGACTAACCATCCCTTAGAAGGTATTGTTAAAAGATCATCAATTCCTAATGAAATAGATGTAACAGTGGCTTGATGGAAACCCAAAGTCTTTACTTGATCCAGGATATGTGATGTATATCCCATTCCGAAATGATCTATTAATCTGCTAATAAGTCGTTTCATAGCAGTTCCATTTATCACTTTATTGTGAAAGACCAGATCGGCCCGTTCTGCCATAAGTACCTCTATATTCTGCTGAGTAGGATTCGACAATGGGCCTGAGTCAGTGATTCGAAAACTTAACTTCCTTTCCTCAATCTCAATCTTGATTCACGCAGAAATTATGATACTAGTAAAATTGGAAAACCCCGAATTCCGGGCATCGCCTAATCAAATTTCTTAGTTTAGATAGTGTATGAGTAGGTCCGACAAAACCCTTGTATGGCTTCTTCTATTTCTCGATAAAAAGAAATATGACCAAGAGTGGTTTGAATGTATATACAACGGATTTCTTTTTTTACACTTCCTATTATTAGATAGTGCCCATAAATCTCATGATAAGTACCCAAAGATTCATATTGAACTTCGATGGGAACTTCTCTTGACCCAATGACACGTTGATCTAGTCTCCATCGGAGCCACAAAGGACTATCTAAACTGATTCGTTTCTGCCGATAAGCTCCAAGTGCATCATAGGAACTACAAAAATATGGTTCTTTCTCTTTCGTATACTTATAATTACTATTGTCAACTGTTTGATTTTGATAGTTTCTGCAATTATATGGATTATACCTATTTGCACAAATACCTCGACGATTCCCGATCGTTAATACATAGAGTCCGATAAGCATATCTTGGGTTGGTACGGAAATGGGATCTCCAATAGCTGGAGACAAGAGATTCATATGAGAAAACATAAGTAAACGGGCCTCCGCTTGAGCTTCCAAAGATAAAGGTACATGAACAGCCATTTGATCCCCATCAAAGTCTGCATTGAAGCCCTTACAAACTAATGGGTGTAAACAAATAGCACGTCCCTCCACTAAAATGGGTTGGAACGCCTGTATGCCTAATCTATGCAGGGTGGGTGCTCTATTCAACAATACAGGATGCCCCTGCATAACTTCTTGCAGTATTTCCCATACAATCGGTTCTTTTTCCCGAATTTGACTTTTAGCAATCCCTATGTTAGAAACACCATGTTGCCTGATTAGACCACGAATTACAAATGTTTGGAAAAGCTCTATTGCTATTTCTCCAGGTAATCCGCA